TTTGGCCATGCGGGCTCTCCGTAATAATTATGACCCATCCCCTTAGCCAATTTAGCTCTTAACACAGGATCGTTCAAGTCAGGTTTTTTTGTTATTAGGATAGGTGAATTATTCTAGATCCATCCCCCGAAAGAACTGGACATGATAATTTTTCATCATCCAGCTCGAGCACGAATCAAATGGATACATATAAAAATCAAATGGATACATATAAAAACAATCAATATATTATCCACACATATATGAATGATTCTATGTAATAAAAAGGATTCCCTTTTTCGCAGTTGCAACAACTACCCATTGCAAGGAATTCAGTTCTTACAGATAAATGCTCAATACCCAAGTAGGCTTACAAAATTGATCATGATCAAATGCTTTATGGGTCGTCTCAGATCTTGCAATTGGCCTTTATCCCCTAAAATAAAATATCGAGACTTTTTACATACAAAGCAAAGAATTTACTTGTTACTAATATAGTCTAGCCTCTGTTCTTCTTTAGATCCCTTGTTTCACTCCGATAGTATCATAAATCGAGTCAATGCAGAGGAAATGAATACATTTCAATACTATTTAGTAAGTGAAATATATAAAACATAATCTGGATTATGCCAATCACTTATTCTACTGGATCTTACGGAGCCTATTCATATCATACACGACATGATCGGGTCTGATCATAGAAAAGATTCTCTTCAAACGAACCGGCCTATCTTCTGTATGGGGCTTACGCGGTGGTTGGAACAAAGACACATTGTTTTGTTGTGAATTCAAATGTGGCAGATAGATAAGGGCATATATCTGCAAGGCCCGATCAATAGTTCAAGTCACACACTCCCATAATCCATTTTATCTTCGGAAAATTCGCTTCAACTATGAGTGTCAAAAAAATAATAAATTTTTGTAGAGTTGAAGAGAAATATCCCAATACATGTCTTATTCTTTTCAATAATCCATATTTGTAGCAATGAAATACTATTGTTCCTACCCAGTGATAAATGATTGATTACAAATATCGGATGTATTCTTTATAAAGGACCAGAAATACCTTGCTTACGTATCATTGGGAAGTGCATTAACATAAATACGGCAGTAAGAAGAGGTAATACAAAAGTGTGTAAACTATAAAAGCGAGTCAAAGTGGATTGTCCCACACTAGCACTTCCGCGTAATAACTCTACCAGGGGCGAGCCTATTACAGGAATAGCATCTGGTACGCCTGTTACAATTTTTACTGCCCAATAACCAATTTGGTCCCAAGGTAAGGAATAACCAGTTACACCAAAAGATGCGGTCAATACACCCAAAACCACACCTGTAACCCAAGTCAATTCGCGAGGTTTTTTAAAGCCACCGGTGAGATAGACACGAAATACGTGCAGGATCATCATTAGGACCATCATACTTGCCGACCATCGATGAATTGATCGGATTAACCAACCGAAATTAGCTTCAGTCATTATATATTGAACAGAAGCAAAAGCCTCTGTAACGGTCGGACGATAATAAAAAGTCATAGCAAACCCTGTAGCTACTTGTACTAAAAAACAAGTAAGCGTAATTCCTCCGAGACAATAAAATATGTTGACGTGAGGAGGAACATATTTACTAGTTATATCATCGGCAATTGCCTGAATCTCAAGACGTTCTTCGAACCAATCATAGATTTTATTGAGATAGGTAAATCAAGGAAACCCCCCCCCGGAGAACCGTATATGAAAATTTCATCTCGTACGGCTCAAACAGAAACGCCCAAATACTAGTTCTAACGGATGTGTGTAATAGAAAGTTTGAAATTTTTTAATTCTATGATTCAATTTTTTCTGAAGATATGAAAGAATAAAAATCCGAAAGCTCTTCTTTGTGGTTATAATGCCAAAAAATCAAGTCGGCTCATTCGTTTGATCGTTATAGGCCTCTTGAATCTTCTATTTACCTATTATCTTTGGTGTTATTTATCTGTAATGCGGCTTTACTGCTGTTTTCTTTATTATTGATAGGAATTCTCTTGTTAAGACCCTATGGATTGATTAAAACCTCAGATTCATACTAGAACCACGATGATTCAATAAAACCTTTTCAAACTAAGCTCCAAAATTCCCTGAGTAAGAATCATTGGATCATCACTTATTCAATGAATAGATATACTGACTAAAAATCCAAAGAAACCTTTGTCCTTTGATCAAAATAAGCATAAACTAAAGTTTGAAAGAATACAAATTTTTCTATTTAGAACTTCGAACTCTTTTAAAAAATTTTTTGAAGTCCGGACACGAGGTCTGACTATTAAGTATGAATCATAGTTCTAATACTTTAGTAATCTATTTCATATATTCCGTGCTCCAGATACTAGAATGAATATCCGACGAAGTAAAACCATCTCTATCAAGATGACAGCCCCATTCTCTGTCCTATCCATAGGATCAATTATACCAAGTCACACACTCATATTCCGGAAATACAGAAACAAAGAAATTCCACGGTCGAACTACCAAAATAGAATGGGATAAAAATCAGAAACCTAAAGGCTTCACTTTGTATTGAAAAAGCTAGTTAATGGTTCTTATCAATCTAATTCATTGCAATTCCATCCAGTAAAATGGAAGAATTATAAATCTCCAAAATAATAGATAGGAATATCGCAAATAGAGCCATTGCGAGACCCATCAAAGGAGTAGTTCCCCACCCGGGAGCTACTTTACCATATTCTGAATTCAATGGTTTCAATAAACTCCCTGCATTAGTTCGTTTTGGACGGCCAGATCTAGAATTACCCTCAATGGTTTGTGTAGCCATAATATTTTATATTCAGTAAGGTCTGTTGACTTTGTATACCATTCCGTTGTAAATAAATGATCTTATCATAGATCCATTGTGGTCTTAAAACTATATAATGTCTTAAAACTATATAATAATGGAAACAGCAACCCTAGTTGCCATCTTTTTATCTGGTTTACTTGTAAGTTTTACTGGGTACGCCTTATATACTGCTTTTGGGCAACCCTCTCAACAACTAAGAGATCCATTCGAGGAACACGGGGACTAGTTGAAGTAATGATCCTCCCAATATTGGGAGGATCATTACTTTCAATTGAGATAATGAAAAATCATTTCACCTTTTTAGTTGGAACTTTAGGCGGTTCTCGAAAAAAGATAGCGAAAAAAATTATTCCTAGAGTTGAGACTAAAAGGAATGTATAAACCAATGCTTCCATAGATTCGATCGTGGTTTACAATTATAGCTTCCATACCTGTTTATTTGGGATCGTCTCCCGGATAAATAAAGAACAAAAGTCAAAGATAAGGCAGTGATTCAAATCAAGATTTATCCGGTACCCTATATCAAATCAAAAAAAGAAAATAACAACGAAAAGTAACTAGTAACAAAGGGATATTGTATCAGACTACCTGTCTTCTTGTAGTTGGATCTCCAAGTTTTTGGAATGCTCCAAATTCCACTTGAGCATCTAAATCTGGATCAATACCAGCAAAAACATCTCTAAACAAGGTTCTAGCACCATGCCAAATGTGTCCGAAGAAGAAGAGCAAAGCAAACGAAGCATGCCCAAAAGTAAACCAACCCCTTGGACTGCTACGAAAAACACCATCGGATTTCAAAGTAGCACGATCTAATTCAAAAATTTCACCCAATTGAGCACGTCTAGCATATTTTTTCACAGTAGCGGGATCACTATAACTGACTCCGTTGAGTTCACCGCCATAGAACTCGACAGTTACACCTACTTGTTCGACACTATATTTTGATTCTGCCCTTCTAAAAGGAACATCGGCTCTAACAATTCCGTCTCCGTCTACCAAAACAACCGGAAATGTTTCAAAAAAAGTAGGCATACGACGTACAAAAAGTTCACGCCCCTCTTTATCTCTAAAGATAGGATGTCCTAACCACCCAACAGCTATTCCATCCCCGTTATCCATTGAGCCCGCTCTGAATAACCCCCCTTTTGCCGGATTATTGCCGATGTAATCATAAAAAGCCAGTTTTTCAGGAATTTTAGACCAAGCTTCAGATAAACTTTGATTTTCAGCTAATCCAGCACCAATTCGTCGATATATTTCTTGTTGGAAGTATCCTTGATCCCATTGATAACGAGTGGGACCAAATAATTCAATCGGGGTGGTTGCTGAACCATACCACATAGTTCCAGCAACTACAAAAGCTGCAAAAAAGACAGCAGCAATACTACTGGAAAGGACGGTTTCAATATTTCCCATACGTAATCCTTTGTATAGGCGTTGAGGTGGACGGACACTAAGATGGAATAGACCCGCCAATATGCCCAAGGTCCCTGCTGCAATATGATGAGAGGCGATTCCTCCCGGAACAAAAGGATCAAAACCCTCCACACCCCACGCTGGATTTACGGATTGTACCCTTCCGGTTAGTCCATAAGGATCGGACACCCATATTCCAGGACCATACAATCCTGTTACATGAAATGAACCAAACCCAAAACAAGCCACTCCTGATAGAAATAAATGAATTCCAAAGATCTTAGGCAAATCCAAAGAGGGTTTTCCTGTACGTTCATCAGTAAATATTTCTAGATCCCAATACACCCAATGCCAGATAGCTGCCAAAAAGCACAAGCCAGAAAACACAATATGTGCCCCGGCCACACCTTCATAACTCCAAATACCCGGATTCGTTACAGTACCCCCTGTGATACTCCAACCGCCCCATGAATTGGTTATTCCTAAACGAGTCATGAAGGGTATAACGAACATACCCTGTCTCCACATCGGATCAAGAACAGGATCAGAAGGATCAAAAACTGCTAATTCGTATAGAGCCATCGAACCGGCCCAACCAGCAACCAGAGCTGTATGCATTATATGGACAGAAATCAAACGACCGGGATCATTCAATACGACGGTATGAACACGATACCAAGGCAAACCCATGGAAATACCCCTTTATCAACGAAAAATAAACACAATGTAACTTTATTGCATTATAAAAAAATATGCTGTGGACCCTCTTTTTAGTGGATTATCTTGGATAAAGGATTAATATTTGTTTGATTCTTTTCGTAATAATTACTTTTAGTAATAATGAAACTATTTTGTTCGCAGGAACAAAAAGAAGCAGATCTATTCTACACCCGATAAGTACCAATACGCAATGGTAAGGGAGTTGATATTATTTTATATGAATGAATGCATATATATATTTGTTCATCATTCAAAGCACTTATTTGTAATAATTTTCCTTTATTCATTTTGCCTTCTTTTTTATGAACTTAGTCAATCTATGGATAAAATATGATAATAAAATATGGTAAAGGCCAATATTATTAGGACAACAAACCCATTGTTACGCTTTCACATCAAAGTGAGATATAGTACTTAATTTTTCTTTTATTTTATGCCTATTGGTGTTCCAAGAGTACCTTTTCGAAGTCCTGGAGAGGAAGATGCATTGTGGATTGACGTATAGTGCGACTTGTCAGATATATTGGGTCATATGGTATTTCCCCGTTCTCTTCCCCGATCGAGATATCCTCCCCTTCACCCAAGAAAGATTTATTTTATTATCAAAAATTTGGAGCGTGAAGTGCAATTAGATCCATTTTTTCGGGAGGGTATACAGATTAATATTATCAATTAGAATAATTTATGGTTGGCTTGGTTAGACCAATAAAATGAAGTATCCAGGCTCCGTTTAGAAAAAAAAAACAAGTTGTAGCAAAAGGACGTGGTATTGGAGCATTTGTCCTATATGTGCAAATCCAAATCGGGCGGATCTTTACGCGGAGTAGAGCATAAACCTAAAAAAATTGAAGAAGCCCATTCAGGAACAAGAAAATTACATCGCGATTTAGATTGTATCTCGATGAAACAATACATCAATGAGAAGTTAGTTAGATAAGTTTAGTAATTTTTTTTATAGATAAACAAAACAGGCCAAAACCCATCTTTCTTGAACAATGAAAGAAAAGCCCCTTTTTATAAGTTAAAGCCTGGTATGAAAAAACAGAAAGCGCTAGAATCTACATCTACACATTGATTCTTTTTTTTTCCTGATTTTTGTTGAACCGTATGCATCAAAAGGTGCATGTACGGTTTCTAAGGGATACAACTTTATCCCAATCAACCGACTTTATCGAGAAAGATTACTTTTTTTAGGCCAAGGGGTTGATAGCGAGATCTCGAATCAACTTATTGGTCTTATGGTATATCTCAGTATAGAGGATGATACCAAAGATCTGTATTTGTTTATAAACTCTCCTGGTGGGTGGGTAATACCCGGAGTCGCTATTTATGATACTATGCAATTTGTGCGACCAGATATACAGACAATATGCATGGGATTAGCCGCTTCAATGGGATCTTTTATTCTCGTCGGAGGAGAAATTACCAAACGTCTAGCATTCCCTCACGCTAGGGTAATGATCCACCAACCTGCTAGTTCTTTTTATGAGGCACAGACGGGAGAATTTATCTTGGAAGCGGAAGAACTACTGAAGCTGCGCGAAACCATCACAAGGGTTTATGTACAAAGGACAGGCAAACCTTTATGGGTTGTATCTGAAGACATGGAAAGAGATGTTTTTATGTCAGCAACAGAAGCCCAAGCTCATGGAATTGTTGATCTTGTAGCGACTGAATAAAAAAAAAAGGATTTCACACGAATTCGTGATTTGAGATTTTATCTTCGTACCGGATTTAATATTCTATTCATTAATCTATTAATATAGAAATAAAAGAATTCATAATCATCCGGTTAAGGTCGATCTAAACCAGCCCATTATGTATATGATTCAACATGCCAACTATTAAACAACTTATTAGAAACACAAGACAGCCAATCAGAAATGTCACGAAATCCCCCGCTCTTGGGGGATGTCCTCAGCGACGAGGAACATGTACTAGGGTGTATGTGCGACTCGTTCAGATCATGGGCTAGGACAAAAGAAAGAAAACAATTGATCCAGTATCAACGATCAGTACCAGCGAATAGGACAGAATGGAAGAACTCCATTCAATATCTAAAAATAAAAAAGATCTATTCTTTTCTTGTAGTATCAAATCTATGGTTTCCATTGGTGCAAATCCAATCAACTCAATTTAAAATTTAAGATGAGAAAGAATTCTCCATTGATAGCAAATGGTATCCATTAAGCAGGGGAAATCCTATTTTAAAAAGCAGAAAAATTATGCCTTACTCTTGCAAGAACGGACTAACAGGGTCAGCTACTCAGCTAATCTTCATAATTAAATACCGTTACTGTATTAAGTAGATCTCGTTGTGAAAGACCTAGTACTGGATAATTATGGGTAGAGCCAAAGAGTGTGAACTATACAAGTTAACAATAACATTGATTAAATTAAAGATTAAAGAAAGAAGGGCTCCGGTGTATAGAGAGGACCTCACCGTTTAATAAGTAACCATAGAAACGATGGAACCCACTATATCCATTTATATTTAATACTTTTTTATTTACTATGTGTTTGTTTTTGATACCTAGTATCAATACAATTTTTTTTTCTAGGCATTTCACCTAGAAAAAAAAAGAAAAAATCGTGGTAGGGAAGGTTATAGTAGCAAAAGCCATTGGAATTTTTATTTTATACATTGGAAAAATCCGTTTTGTTATTAATAGACTAGGACACGGGAAGGGAATAACTGAAAGAAAGGAAATCTATTAGTTATTCATCAAAGTTTCATTTATTCAATGACCAGAATTAAACGAGGGTATATAGCTCGAAGACGTAGAACAAAAATTCGTTTATTTGCATCAACCTTTCGAGGGGCTCATTCAAGACTTACGCGTACTATTACTCAACAGAAAATAAGAGCTTTGGTTTCGGCTCATCGGGATAGAGGTAGACAAAAGAGAGATTTTCGTCGTTTGTGGATCACTCGGATAAATGCAGTAATTCGCGAAAATAAAGTATACTTAAGTTATAGTAAATTAATACACAATCTGTACAAGAGACAGTTGCTTCTTAATCGTAAAATACTTGCACAAATAGCTATATTAAATAAGAGTTGTCTTTATATGATTTCCAATGATATCATAAAATAAATAAAATCCGTTGGAGTCGTTTAAATGGAGTTCCCTGGAGAATGAACTCTGGGAAGGTAGAGTAGAAATTAGTATGATAAAATATGATAAAGTCATCAAAATGAAGAAAGACGTTCAATAAAAAATATTTATTCTTCTTATCCAATTTTTTTTTCTTACGACACGACATCTCGATTTTCCTTTTTTTCGAACAAAAAAAAAAAAACGTCAATCCACATTTGAGTTTGGATTAGAATTTTATTTTGATTCAATTGAAAAGTCGGTCTATTTTTTTCTGGTTCTAAGACCGGCAGTTCTAGCGGTTGACTCGGTTCTTTCAAATTGTTTCTCATTATTAAGAAAAGGTAACAGAGATAAAATACGAGCTTGTTTTATAGCAATAGTAATTAATCGTTGTTGTTTTAAGGTCAATCTATTCACCCGTCTAGATAATATTTTTCCTTGTTCGCTAATAAATCGACTAATTAAACTCATATTTCTATAATCAATTCGATCCCCCGATTGGATCGGAGGCAAACGCCTACGAAAAGATCGCTTGGATTTAAGAAAGATTCGCTTGGATTTATCCATGGTTTGTTTATTCCTTATCCTGAAAATCCCAATCCTATTTCTTAATTCGACATCTACATCATGTTTGATCCGATCGAAATAGGATTTGGTTTGTTTATATTTAAATAAATATATATTGTTATGTATAATATGTAATTTTTCATCTTTCTTGGAAGACTGACACACGAGCGGTCGGTTCAATCTATTTCTTTATTTCCCCGTGAATCGTATGTTTGTAACAACAGGGACAAAATTTTCTCAATTCCAATCGACTGGGAGTATTGTGTCGATTCTTTTGAGTAATATATCTGGAAATGCCCATTGATTCCTTATTAACACGATTTCGAACACAACTGGTACATTCCAAAATAACCGTTACTCGGACATCTTTACCCTTGGCCATGAACCTCCTTTGGTTTTTGATTCACTCAATTCTTTAATTTTCCGATCCAAAGCAAGGAAGAAGAAAGGACCAAAAAAAAAAAAAAAAAAAGAAGCAGGTAACTCGAAATCAAATTATGAAAGAAAGATTTCGTTGCAATCAATAAAGTAATAATAAGTAATATAATGATTTCTAACTATATTTAGAATTAAAAATTGTGGTACAGTATTTCATTTTCAGTTAAGTATCTTGTATGATATTGTTGCCCCAACCATCACATTTTTATTTCCACTCTATTATTAATTTGAGCCTGGGCCTTAGTTCATAGTTTCACTGAGGGCGAAGCCTCTTTTTCTTTGTTTTTTTTAATAAGTTAGAAAAAAAAAAAGAAGGGAAGGGATTAGTTACAGATATTTATTGTATCTCTAATCTTCTCCCCCCCTTCCCATATCAATAACTAGAATGAAAAAAAGGGGAATATCAACGCATCCGGAAAAAAACGATTGATCTCTATCAATAAACCTGCTAAAGACCCGAACCATAGAGTACTTACTACCGGTGCCACGGAGAGATATGTTTTTAGATCTCGCATTTTTAAAACTCCTCTTTCTTTATTAGTTAATATAATTTGTATTACATAATGGTAATACATATATGACCAGATGTGTATATGTAGTTAATGACTGACCACTTGTATTGGTACGCGGAGTCCCTAATTCAAATTGAAATGTAAAAAATAGATATTTCTTAAAAGAAAAAAATACGCGCATTTCCGCCCGAAATTCCTAAAAAATTTTAATTTTTTATGGGAGGTTTCATATTTATTTCATACTTTAATATAAGTCTTTTACTATATTATATGTTTGTTATATGATATATGAGACCAAAAAGAAGAAATGACAAGATAATTTGTGTATATCGATGGGGGAAATAAAGATATGGAAAACAAGACAGGGATTCTCTACAATGACACTGTAGACCAATTGAAAGGGATGTAGCGCAGCTTGGTAGCGCGTTT